ATATATATTTTTTTTATTTAGTATAAATATATATACCTTTCTTTTTATTTTATTTAAATAATTTCTATTATTTATTAGAATATTTTAGAATATTTCAAATTTCTATATTAATAATAGAATACTAAATTCTATTATTAAAATAGAATAATGTAATAAAATAAATAATAATAATTAAATAATAATTATAAAGTTAAATAAGATTAAATAAAAATAAATAAATAAAATGAAAAAAAAAAATAAAAAAAAGAAGGTGGATTTTTCTCAATCTTTATTTCACGTGTTACATCACATAACAAATTTTCAATTTGGAATTAGGAGAGATGGCTGAGTGGACTAAAGCGGCGGATTGCTAATCCGTTGTACGAATTATTTGTACCGAGGGTTCGAATCCCTCTCTTTCCGCTTTCTCTGATCACTTGGGATTTTCGAATTTGAAAAGATTCTCATAACTTGATTTTATCATAGTTAAATGTATGAAACAAATAAGATTATTAAGAATTCATTTTGAAAAAAGCAAAAAAACTAGAAATTTTTTATTCCTCACGTCCAGGATTGCGTCCTGGATCATTAGATAAGAATCCAAAGATAAAAAGGGAAACAAAGAATATCACTACTGTGTAAACAAAGAGTTTGAGAGTAAGCATTACACAATCTCCAAGATCATTTTTTTTTTTTTTGAAAAAGGGGAATAGATTACCTATTTTTTACTACGTATACCATTTTATTTGTTTTGACACCCCGAAAAATGAAAAATAAAATGAAGTCTTTTCTTGAAAAGTCATTTTATTTTAACGAATTTTTTTGTAATAAGATTTTTATTCATTCGTTAACCGAAATTTCTTGTCATATCAATAATTAGGTATTGTGGAGTACCTAATAGTCCATACTCACTGGAAGGTCAGAACGGGGAAAAGGCTGATCCAAATTCATCGCTGCGGTTATTCATTCAATATACAAGAATTTATATTTTTGAATCGAGGGTTCGTAATGTAAGACTTATCTGATCTTATCAATTTTGAGAATTTTTTTATCGAATACATCATCAATTTAGCAGAGTATTAAAGATTTCATCGAAAACTTACAGCGGCTTGCCAAACAAAGGCTAAGAGAAAAAAGAGTACAGGTATGACAGGCATAACATCTACGATTGGATTGAAAATGGCATAAGCTTCGGGCAATTTGGCGAAGAAAAAACTACTCGAATAAAGGACAGAATTAAGACAGATACCGATTAAACTAAAGATATTAAGCATAACAAGCATTTCGTTCTTGTGGATTAGATAATTTTGAGTTATTTTTATAAGGGAAAAATGAAAAAGGCAGATCAAGAAATCCTCCTTTTTCTTCGGCTCGGACTCTCCCAAATAAAAAATCCCTCCCCCCCATTATCATTCTAAAATGAGAATATAAGGAATTCAACTTTCATACAATATCTTAATTGAATTCTATGTAATGATCAATGAATTCTTTTGATTCTATATCTACATGTCTTGAATCCTAGCAACAAAATATCCCATATGTTTTTATGTATTTGGGTTGAGATTGACGAATAACCAATACCAATATTAGTGTTGATTAGTATCGAATAGAAATCAAAATGGGGCGTGGCCAAGCGGTAAGGCAGCGGGTTTTGGTCCCGTTATTCGGAGGTTCGAATCCTTCCGTCCCAGATCGTCTTTCATGAAACGAAAGATGGGATCACACTGCATTCCACATGAAACAAGAATTTGTTAAAGGGAAAAATCTTTTCTTATTAATTTTCAGATTCAGAATGGTTCTAAGAATCATATCTGAGAATTCGTTTGGTTTCTCACAAACGGAATCAAGTGTCAAATGTGGGTAAAATTCAATATCTTTATTTTCATTCAAAAAAGAGATTTTTGGTCTATTATATCATAAACATTCAGGATATGCTCGTACTACTCATATTCATTTCATATTCATTTTGAAGTTAGTTCCTTAGAGAAACTTTATGTCCCATATCCAATACCTATGAAATGGGAATTATCACATGATGCATTCTGAATCACAATGTGAGAGAAAGACCTCTCTATAGTCAATAAAAAGAAAATAAATAGTATCCCGCCCAATTCCACATAGAATGTAGAGATTAAAGAGCGGGGAGTTTTGAATTTCATCACAGGTCTTAAAACTTCTAATTAAAGTTGGGTTTGCGCGGAAAAAAAAATAGGAAAAACGCATTGATCTGGACCTTATTTTTTTGTATCTTAGATATTAGCTGGTTCAAATGAACCATTGTAAATCAATGTAATGTAGTGATTGGGGAGAAATTCGTATATTCCATCTACTTGACTTTAGAATTGATCGCAAAATTCTTGAAGAAGTAAAAAAAAATCTGTATAAAAAACAAGGCCTATGCCTATATGATATATATTATGTATTTTTATTGTATTGTTGTATTTCAGTAACAAGGGCTTTTCGGTTAAGTGAAAAGGATCTGTGATTTTTTAAATATCTATAATTAGAATTACCCCGGCTAAGGTAAGAACTCTTAGTTGTATATGATGGATCCGAAAAGATCATACTTCTCTGATTCTTGATTCAGATTTTCTCTTTCAGATGAAAGAAAGAATAACAATAATGTAAGGAACCCAATTTTACCTTACACGAGATCGTTTTTCTTTTTTACTTCATTTTTTTTTGATTGGTACCGGAATTGGTACTGGAAGAAGTATGAGAAATCTATATTATCAAAATTTCGACTTTTTCGGGTCATTGGAATAGCTTATTTGGTTACTCATTGATTTGATTTCGGGATTGGAAATCATTAGTATTCTACTATAGAAACCTCTTTTGGAGGTTTATAGTTTATTTGTTCGAGAAAACTGGATCCTTCATGATTGATCGTCTCGAACAATCTGTTGAAGATGTAAATAATAAGTCTTAAGCAAACTCGTTTATTCGTCTTATTTATCGTTTATTCGTCTTATTTATAAATATAAATAAATATTTTCATTCATATGATAGAATATGGGGTTAAATTAAATAAATTCGATCCTTGCTGACCCTTATCCGGATAAATATTTATTTATTCGTAGATAGAAAGTATGGACTATTATATACCGGTTGAACCAATGACTATTCATGATTTTATATTGAATCAATTCCATACCGCTTTGAAATTTCAATTAGAGGAATGTTATGGTAAAACTTCGTTTGAAACGATGTGGTAGAAAGCAACGTGCGACTTGAAGGACATGATCGGCTGTGGATTTTGACATCCGCCGTCTTCAATAGTAATGAAGATGCTCTTGGCTCGACATAGTTTGTTCCGCCCGGAACCTGATTTGTGTTGGGTTATAAGTAAATAGTACATTATGAAGCTCGAGAAGAAAAGATTGATTCATTTTTCAAGGGAAAGAATCTAGGGTTAGTGAAAATCAATAAGTTAGACCAACTTTGTAAGTATATCCTCACTATATATAAATTCTAAATTGAAATGAAAGGTTCAAATTCAGAACAAGTTTGCAAAGTCCAATTTTGAAAAATTGGTAAAACTATTTCGATGAAAAGTGTATCACAAGGGAATCAATCGTTCGTATTCTATTTATATAGAAAGAAATAACAAAAAAAGGTATGTTGCTGCCATTTTGAAAGGAATAAGGATCCCCGAGGTAATGTCTAAACCCAATGATTTCACAAAGCGAAGATAAAGGATTCCGAAACAAGGAAACACTATTTTCAATTGTCTCAACAATTGGATCAGACTGAGGAATAAAACTAGATTCGAAATGAGACAAACAAAAGAGTTTAGAGACGGCTCAATAAATGTCTAAGGATTTTCTTGTCAGAATTACCCAACTTGAGTTATGAGTATGAATGAGATTTCTTCCTTTTTCTGTAAGGAAGAAGAAAAAAGTACTAAATTCAAATCATAGTAAAATTCATGATTTTATGGATCCACTTGCTATTATATACAGAAATTAGAATCATTTTTCTCGAGCCGTATGAGGAAAAAACCTCCTATACGTTTCTAGGGGGGGGCGTTGTTTATTTACATCTATCCCAATGAGCCATCTATCGAATCGTTGCAATTGATGTTCGATCCAGAAGAGAAGGAAGAGATCTTCGAAAAGTGGGTTTTTACGATCCGATAAAGAATCAAACTTATTTAAACGTTCCTGCTATTCTATATTTCTTTGAAAAAGGTGCTCAACCTACAGGAACTGTTTATGATATTTTAAGGAAGGCAGAATTCTTTAAAGAAAGAACTTCGAGTTAATTAAAGTAAAAAACCAAATTTTAAAATAAATAAAATAAAGTAGGGAAGGGTAACTAGTATCTATCCTTGTGTAATTATTTATATTTACACACCATTTGCCTTTTTCTTGCTTTATTCATATTTTGGTGGGGGAATTGAATTTAACAACAAATAAGGGGTTAAGCTTGCTTATCGTACTTTTATTGATTGAATAAACCGGGAATTTTTTCTTTACCTTTTCCTTAATTTTTTCCATTTCAATTTCTTATTTATGTTTATGTTGTGCCAATCCAACACAAGTCTTTATTTTATTTACTTGATTTATTTTCTCAACATTGCATTTATATTGACAATGGTGTATCAAACAAATATAATTCGATCGTAGATAAAGAGGGCTGTTTATCCCCACCCCATATTGGTTTTTTTGTTTCCTTCACTCAAATAATGGGTTTGCCTTGCTGCATTTACTCTTATACAAGATGTATTTTCTTAAGTAAAATCCAAAAAGAATTTGATAAAAAATGGGTGGTCTGTCATAATTTTTACATTTCGATTGGGAATATTTTTAATCCGATCTGCTCATTTTGGTATTTTGTGTTTATAATTGATCAGAAAATCCTTCTTTTCGATGGGTTGCTAGTTCAATGTTTTGATAGGGTCGTGTAGTGCAATTCAATTGATTTTTGTATTTCGATCGTATCTACATATCCTATTTATCCGGGTTGCTAACTCAACGGTAGAGTACTCGGCTTTTAAGTGCGACTATGATCTTTTACACATTTGGATGAAGCAACGAATTCGTCCAGACTATTGGTATAGTCTATAAGACCACGACTGATCCTCAAGGGTAATGAATGGAAAAAACAGCATGTCGTAATAAAATGAATTTCTTATTTTATTAATTTATTATTTTATTAGATTTTGATTTTATTAATTTATTGAATTTGAAATGAAAGTCAAAGTTAAAGTAGAACTTTGAGTTTATCCTTACCGGATCGTTACAGTTCCAAAAGATTGTTTTGATTTTAGGAAGGGGACAAATACAGTTGGGTCTAGTGAATAAATGGATAGAGCTCTATGGCTCCAATTCTGGTAAAATAAAAAGCAACGAGCTTATGTTCTTAATTGGAATGATTACCCGATCTAATTAGACGTTAAAAATGAATTAGTGCCTAATGCGGGAAAGAGTGGGTTCTCCTGTGAGTGAACCATTGATTTTTTCTTTTTTTTTTTCAGAATCCTAATTATTCTTTATTATGGATTGTAGGCGGATGTGTAGAAGAAACAGTATATTGATAAAGAGAATTTATTCCAAAGTCAAAAGAGCAATTGGGTTGCAAAAATAAAGGATTTTTTCTCCTGTTGTAATTATAACGAACATAAACCAATTGGATAGAAAAGGAAGGTAAAAAGATCTGTTGATTGGACTCCCTGTTTTGTTTCCGGGGTATATATTTTTTTCTTACTATAGTATATACATAATACAATACATAATACCCTGTTCTGACCATATTGCACTATGTATGTATCATTTGATAAACCAAGAAAAACCTCCTGCCTCTGGCTCAAGTAGAAATTTAAATGGAAGAATTACAAGGATATTTAGAAAAAGATAGATCTCGGCAACAACACTTCCTATATCCGCTTCTTTTTCAGGAGTATATTTACGCGTTTGCTCATGATCATGGTTTAAATGATTCGATTTTTTACGAACCCGTGGAAATTATTGGTTATGACAAAAAATCTAGTTCAGTACTTGTGAAACGTTTAATTATTCGAATGTATCAACAGAATTATTTGATTAATTCGGTTAATTATTCTAACCAAAATCGATTCGTTGGGCACAACACTTATTTTTATTCTCATTTTTTTTCTCAGATGATATCAGAAGGTTTTGCGATCATTGTGGAAATTCCATTCTCGCTGCGATTAGTATCTTTTCCCGAAGAAAAAGAAATACCAAAATGTCAGAATTTACGATCTATTCATTCAATATTTTCCTTTTTAGAGGACAAATTATCACATTTAAATTATGTGTCAGATATACTAATACCCTATCCTATCCATTTGGAAATCTTGGTTCAAATCCTTCAATGCCGGATCCAAGATGTTCCATCTTTGCATTTATTGCGATTCTTTCTCCACGAATATCATAATTGGAATAGTCTCATTACTCCGAAGAAATCAATTTACGTTTTTTCAAAAGAAAATAAAAGACTATTTTGGTTCCTATATAATTCTTATGTATCTGAATGTGAATTTGTATTCGTTTTTCTTCGTAAACAATCTTCTTATTTACGATTAACATCTTCTGGAACCTTTCTTGAGCGAATACAGTTCTATGGAAAAATAGAACATCTTATAGTAGTGTACCGTAATTATTTTCAGAAAACTTTATGGTTCTTCACGGATCCTTTCATGCATTATGTTCGATATCAAGGAAAAGCAATTCTGGCTTCAAAAGGGACTCATCTTTTGATGAAGAAGTGGAAATGTTACCTTGTCAATCTCTGGCAATATTATTTTCATTTTTGGTCTCA